GCTTCACCTTCTCTTCCTCAGGGGATAGCAGCAAAGCGAGACCTTAGCCCGGGTTGCCTGGAACATACGGGATCCCTTGGGGGGGACTTCCTCACAGACAGGATTGGGAGGCTCCAGAAGGGAATACTCATCCAATCTCAGAGAAGGTTGGTTCGTGGCACCAGATCTCAACGTCGAAGGACAAGGTAGACCGACCAGACTTTTGACAGTTGGAGATCTCTTCCCGAGGGTGCCTTTTTTCTCTGTGTTTCAAATGTTGTCAATGTGGTATAAGACCGTTCCTCCGGGGATCTCTTTGAAAGTTGGAATATCTGAACTGAGGAACCAAAGGAGGGTCCGAAGGAGGTGTTGAACTGATTCGAATCTTGGACTTCGACCAGATCTTGTTTTGTCGAAGCGATTGGGTTTGCTGGCTAACCCGGAGTGCCTTTTCCTCGATCGATCCTCTTTTTCTGTCAATCACCGCTTCGAAATCTGCTTGAAGCGAAAAAGAAGCGGTTTCCTCGACGTCTGATCGTTCGTTCAGATTGAACTCCATCGAGTGGAATCTGTCTTTATGCCAAAAACACGGGCTTTCTAAGCTCGATGTGGGAAGGTACTCTTCTCTTTCCCCCTGATCTACCTATGATCCCAGCTGAGCTCCCAAGGCGTGCATTTCTTGCCAAATAGAGGACGACTGGTCCCCGTTAACCCTGAGACCCTGTACTACATAACATAGTTAGCTTAGCCCGCTAACTCCGATTTCATAGTTATTTATCTTAAGACTTGGAATTGTAAGAAACAGAAGCAGTTCTGTGCCATTCATAGCTGTAACGACTACAACCGATGTTAGGAAAAGATTCTATCCGACAGGTGCCAAGCATCAGATTAGGATTCTGTCGTAATCACAGGAGGAGACCGGCTTTACCTATCCAATTGACCGTGTACATTTGATGGTAATCAGATTTTCTTCCCGCTTTCTTAGTTCGCGAGAGTCCCCCCGAGCATAGAAATTGAAAGTCACATTCCTTCGATAGGGCCAAATAGAGAAGGGAAGTTCTCATAATCGGCTTGGGTGAGATAGCAGGGCTACCAATTAACCTCTTTTCATCTAGCTAAGCTGAGGAATCCAATACCAATAGCAATGGAATCAATGAGACTACCGTTCTCTTCATTCAATTCTTGAAATGGAATTCCTGCATTGAAAGACACAGAAACCAGGCTATGATAAAAGGATGTCGCAGAAGTAGTCTTCGGGTGATTCCGCGAGACGGAGCATGCAGCTACCCTACCTTGCACATAAAAGGCCTACTGGGATGGAACCCACGATTCGTCGTTGTATACATCTGTCTTTCTAAGGATTGATGTTGAAAGTAAGTTCACAAGCATAACCTATTGGCCCTTATCCATGCCCAACCATCCTGCGCTCCCTAACCCCGGAAGTGATCCTGGCTTGAGTTTTCCCTCTCCTTGCACTAACGGACATCCCTCTCATTCCACCCTCTCGCTATGAGCAAGTCGGTTTTAAGCTTCCTCTTCGATCACGTGATCTATTCTCAACTGTCATGATCTTTTCTCTGAAGAAGACTCATGTTCACTTCCCTTGGGCTTCGGCCTCAGTCTATGCTCCTTGCTAGATCGGTTGTCCCTTGTTGCATCATCAGAGACTCCTTTCTGCCCATCCTCAATCTTAGAGCAATCTAACCGCTTGGGTGTATACAACAGAGGATTTCACCCCATTCCCCTTAGGCATTGGTCTACGCTTAACTTATCTTCTATTGATTGTTATAATTCCCTCGAAAAGACTATGACTATCTTCGGGCTTATCCACTCCTTCTCAGTCTTGGTAGGATTCGCCCCTTTCTCTCCATCAGTCTAGCTAGAGATGTACTCCAATAGAGCATTCTACATAGAAGAGAGCCACGGCATCATCGATCCTCTTCTTCACCATTGGATCCTGGGACTGCAGGGCTGACGAAGCTGTTGCCAAAGACTTTGGGATCGATCTACGGGCCACGGGCCGATTCTTCAACTCCCCCTGTATGCCATCCATCTTCGAGGAGAGATTGTCTTCCTTCCTATGCTATGATATTCCCAAGACCAAGAGCAGTTCTTTCTCCAAGAGCGTCTACGCAAAGAAGGGATATGACAACAAGACCGTCTACTGTAACAGAACTAGCGGCGGTTACGTTCACAGATGCCCAAAGAAAAGAAAGTCCCACACCTATGAGTGCGCAAAGAGCTTATTCGAGAGCAGCTGAGTCAATAGCACTGGATTCAAGGGATGCCTATTACCCCCTCTTCCCTACTTTCCTAAAAGCAGCAAAGGCATTCATTCATACCTGTAACCATAGCTTGCTTGCTACAAAGAGCCATGCTTAAAGGCATGAAGGAGCTTACCTTCGACTAAGGCCTGAGGGCAGGAGTTTACTAAGGACTAAGGCATGAAAGAGGTTACTATTGAGCATCGCTTGCCTTACTAATGTGCTGTGCAAGAAGGCTACGCACCTTGCCCTTATGA